AGGTAAGATGGCTGAGTGTTTAAGCGGTGGATTGTAGCCCCATGCACAGAGGTTTGAGTCCTCTTCTTGCCAAGTCTTGAGGTGTTTTACACGTCAGATTGCAAATCTGAAGTAGCAGGGTAAAGCCTGCCGGGGCTTTCCCCCGCCTTGGCCCGCCGATTCGGCGGGGGAAAGGTAGATGGATGCTCGCTGGTTTGAGCGCTTAGCTGTTAACTAAGAGTTTGTAGGATCGAGGCCTACCTATCTAGATAAGGCTTTAGCTTAATTAAAGTGTCTGTTTTGCATGCAGGAGATGTGGGGTAATATCCCGCAAGTCTTACAGGGACTGGGAGGTTCTCACTCCCGCTTAGGGCTTTGAAGGCCCTTGGTCTAGTGGTTAGCCTAAGTTCCTACAGGGAGAGGAGGGCCGTTATAGCCGGTGTGAGGGGAAGCAGGGAGATTGTTCCCATGGTTGAAATAGTCAGGGGGAGTGTTGGTTGTGAGGAGGGAAGGCGTCATGGTGTTGTTCCAATTAGGTTGTTGGGTGAAATTGTTAGGGTCATGGCGTAGGATAGGCGGAGGTAGAAGTACAAGCTTAAGAGGGCTGTTAGTGCAGCTAGTGTAGCTGTTAAGCCAAGGTCTTGTTTTGCTAACTCTTGAAGAATTAGTCATTTAGGCATGAATCCGGTGAGCGGGGGGAGGCCTCCTAGGGAGAGAAGAATCAAGGGAGTGAGGGCTGTTAGGGTTGGGGCTTTTGCTCAGGAGGTGGCTAGTGTGTTGATGTTGGTGGCTTTGTTGAGCTTGAAGACAAGGAATGTGGAGAATGTTATTACAAAGTATGTCAGGAGTGTCAGGAAAGTGAGGGAAGGCGAGAATTGTAGAATCAAAATCATTCAGCCAAGATGGGCGATGGAAGAGTAGGCCAGGATTTTTCGTAGCTGTGTTTGATTAAGCCCTCCTCAGCCTCCAATTAGGGTTGATGCTAGGCCTAGCATAATAAGAATGGCTGAGTTAGTAGGTTGGATCTGAAGGAGTAGGGCAAAGGGGGCTAGTTTTTGCCAAGTAGAAAGAACTAGTCCTGTGGTCAGGTCCAAACCTTGTAGAACCTCTGGAAGTCAGGAATGGAGGGGTGCTAGACCAATTTTTAGTGCTAGGGCGATGGTAATTATAGTGATAGGGAGGGGGTGAGACATTTGTTGGATGTCTCATTGTCCTGAGAGTCATGCATTGGTGGTGCTAGCAAAGAGAAGTATGGCTGCTGCGGTTGCTTGTGTCAGGAAATATTTAGTAGTGGCTTCAACTGCTCGTGGGTGATGATGTTGGGCTATTAGGGGAATGATGGCTAGGGTGTTGATTTCGAGGCCTATTCAGGCGAGTAATCAGTGTGAACTTGCAAATGTAATTGTGGTTCCTAGGCCTAAACCGAACAGGAGGGTAGCTAAGACGTACGGGTTCATTAGTAAAGGAAGGATTTTAACCGACATGTTTGGGGTATGGGCCCAAAAGCTTAATTAGCTGACTTTACTAGGAAGTGGTGTAGCGGAAGCACTGAGAGTTTTGATCTCTCCAGGTAGGGTTCAAATCCCTTCTTTCTAAGGAGTTAGGGGGACTTTAACCCCCATTATTCACCTTATCAAAGTGGCCCTTTATTTCAGGCATAACTCCGGGGTTATAGCTGGGGAGGAAGGCCCGCAAATGCAATTGGGAGCGCAAGGTGTCAGATAATAAGGGCAAGTGTCAGGGGTAGAAAATTTTTTCAGATTAGGTGCATGAGCTGGTCATATCGAAATCGGGGGTAGGATGCTCGCACCCATAGGAATACCACTGAGAGAAGGGCTGCTTTGGTCATTAGATTTACGGCAGTGAGTTCTGGGATTGTTGGGAGGTGAGCTGCCCCTAAGAATAGGGTTGCGGAGAGTGTATTTATTAGTAGGATGTTGGCATACTCTGCTAGGAAGAATAGGGCGAAGGGTCCTCCTGCGTATTCTACGTTAAACCCTGAGACAAGTTCTGATTCTCCCTCAGTGAGGTCAAAGGGGGCTCGGTTGGTTTCTGCGAGGGTGGAAATATATCACATTGCGGCTAGGGGTCAAGCAGGTAGGATGAGTCATACGCTTTCTTGGGCAACGTTAAATGTTTGTAGGGTAAAACCCCCTGTAAAGATAATTGTGCTGAGTAGGATCAGCCCGAGGCTGACCTCGTAGGAAACTGTCTGGGCGACTGCCCGAAGGGCTCCAATGAGTGCATACTTAGAATTAGATGCTCAGCCTGATCCTAGAATTGAGTAGACAGCAAGGCTTGAGAGGGCGAGGATAAAAAGGATACCTAGGTTTAGGTCAAGGATTGGGTATGGAAGTGGCATGGGGGCCCAAAGTGTAAGAGCTAGGGTGAGGGCTAGCATTGGGGTAAGTAAGAATAGAACGGGGGAGGAGGTTGAGGGTCGGACGGGTTCTTTAATAAAAAGTTTTACCCCGTCGGCAATGGGTTGTAGAAGGCCGTAGGGCCCTACAATGTTTGGTCCTTTACGTAGTTGTATGTAACCAAGCACTTTTCGTTCGAGGAGTGTAAGGAAAGCCACGGCTAGGAGGACAGGCACAATGTAGGCTAGGGGGTTGATAATGTGGGTAATGAGTGTTGAGATCATAGTTAAGGAGAGGACTTGAACCTCTGTAGAAAGGGCTTAGGTCTTTTGCAATAACCGGGCTCTGCCACCTTAACATGCCATTTTCTCAGGCGTGGGGATGTGCCCTTTTGCCTATTTTAGTTGATTTCATTAGGTAGGGGTGAGGCGTGCCGGTGGTATTGGCCTCTTCTTTTCGGTCCTTTCGTACTAGAAAAGATCACATCGTAGATAGAAACTGACCTGGATTACTCCGGTCTGAACTCAGATCACGTAGGACTTTAATCGTTGAACAAACGAACCCTTAATAGCGGCTGCACCATTAGGATGTCCTGATCCAACATCGAGGTCGTAAACCCTCTTGTCGATATGGGCTCTAAAAGAGGATTGCGCTGTTATCCCTAGGGTAACTCGGTCCGTTGATCGGCTTTGCCGGATCTTGTTGGTCAGAAATTCTGTTGCTTAGAGCGGGAGCTCTGTTGCTGTAGGACGGGTGGTCCCATTCCACGTGGGGGTTTTGTATTTCCCCGCGGTCGCCCCAACCAAAGACATTAGGGCAGGTCTCATCTTGTTTAACCCTTTGTTTTGGGGTGTTTAACATGATCTGCTTTGGTGTCTAAAGCTCCATAGGGTCTTCTCGTCTTACGAGAATATCCCCGCTTCTGCACGGGGAGATCAATTTCATTGACTTGAAAGAGGAGACAGCTAAGCCCTCGTTATGCCATTCATACAGGTCTCCATTTAAAAGACAAGTGATTGCGCTACCTTCGCACGGTCAAAATACCGCGGCCGTTAAACTTATAGTCACAGGGCAGGCGGGACCTCTTATTCATTAATTTTGCAAGAGGCGATGTTTTTGGTAAACAGGCGAGGCTTCATGTGTTTGCCGAGTTCCTTCTCTTTCTTTTAGTCTTTCCATTTGGGCACACCAGTGTGGGATTAACGGTTGTGTAAGTGTTGGGTGGTTTTCTAGTCGTTTGGTATGTTGTCCAGTTCCCTCTTTGTTTGGGGCCGTTAAGTTTCGGTGGGGGTTCGTTCCGATTTACACGTGTGCTAGGAGAGAGGCGCGCTCTCTTATTACTCATATTAGCATAATTTCTCCCATGGAGGCATGGGATAACCTGTTATGGTTAGGGGGTTAAGAGTTAATTATCAGGATAATAGGGGAGGTGTATGTTTGAGCTTTAACGCTTTCTATAGGGATGGCTGCTTTTAGGCCCACCTAAACATAATACCTTTGTAGGTCAGTATGATCTTTACCCTCCTGGAAAAGTTGTGTCTTTTGTCAAAGGAGCTGTACCTCCTTTGACTAACTCTCGCGGTTTCTTAGTGTCAGGACTAAGTGAAACAAAGGGGACTAAAGAAGCCGGGAGGCTGAACTTCTATCCATCTCACAGGTAACCAGCTATAACTTAGTTCGGTAGGTCTGTCACCTCTACTCGAAGCTCTTCCCACTCTTTTGCCACAGAGACGGGTTTGCCCTATTAATAGGCTGTCTTGGAGTAGCTCACTAAGTTTCGGGAAGTCAAACTAAAGGGCTCTTTGCTTGGTGCTTTCTAGCTAAATCATGATGCAAAAGGTACGAGGGGTAATCTCTGCTTTTTTGTGCTTTACTGGATTATTTCATTTCTCTTTCAGCTTTCCCTTGCGGTACTTTCTCTATCGCTCCATAAGTCCTTTTCTATCGCCTATACTAAGGGGGAAAAATGGTTTGTTTTAGGTTAGGTCAGTGTGTTTGGGGTTATAAATGAGGGTGTGTTGATTTTGGGTTGTGGGCTAGCTGATGGGCATCAGGGCAATCCGATTTGCACGGATGACTTCTCAGTGTAAGGGAGATGCTTTTCTAACTTAGCTATGCTCTGATTTTTCCAAGTGCACCTTCCGGTACACTTACCATGTTACGACTTGCCTCCCCTTTGCAGTTGTAGGGCTTTAGTTAGTTGAGTTTGTAAGCTCGGGGAGAGTGACGGGCGGTGTGTGCGCGCTTCAGGGCCGGTTTCAGCGGAACGCTCTATTTTCTGCTTACTGCTAAATCCTCCTTTAGATACTCGTTTCAGAGTATCGTTCGTAATTCCCTGGAGTAGGGAATGTAGCCCATTTCTTCCCCTTCCATACGCTACACCTCGACCTGACGTTTTGGGCTATGCCAATTATGCTTACTATTAGATCTTCGCAGGGTAAGCTGACGACGGTGGTATATAGGCGGGATAAACAAGGAAGGGTGAGGTTTAACGGGGGTTATCGGTTCTAGAACAGGCTCCTCTAGGTGGATCTAAAGCACCGCCAAGTCCTTTGGGTTTTAAGCTGGTGCTCGTAGTTCCCAGGCGGACAATGGTTGTAGTTCATTGTCAATGTTTAGGGCTAGGCATAGTGGGGTATCTAATCCCAGTTTGTGCCCTAGCTTTCGTGGGTTCAGAAAGGGTAAAGCCACTTTCGTAGTTGAACTTCATACTCTCGAGTGCGTATAACAGCTTTGAGAGCGTTCGGCTTTAGTTTGGGGTTTATTCTTAACCACTCTTTACGCCGCTGTCTATCAACTTGGGTCTCTCGTATAACCGCGGTGGCTGGCACGAGTTTTACCGACCCTCTTAGCTTTGACTAAGTCAAGTTTTCACTTATGGCTTAATGTTTATCACTGCTGAGTTCCCTTGGGGGTGTGGCTAAGCAAGGTGTCATGGGCTAGTAGGATGTGCCTGATACCAACTCCTTATTTCCGGGCGGGAAATTGAGGGCATTCTCACAGGGGTGCGGATACTTGCATGTGTAAGCTTAGCTAAAGCTGATAGCAAAGTCAGGACCAAACTTTTGTGCCCGCGGAGCTTTCTAGGGCTCATCTTAACATCTTCAGTGTCATGCTTTATTTAAGCTACGCTAGCATTTGCATTATTTAAATAATGTAATAGATGCGTTTTGGGCTTAAAATATACTGCTCGAGGTTTTCCTGTTTCCGGGGGGTTTTCAGGAATGATAGTGATCTCAGGAGTATAGGGGGGTAGGGGGGTTTAACGCGCAAAAACCCCGGGGGCATATAAGGATATGTTAGGAGAAATTTCACCCACTTATGCTCGTGATATCCAAATATGCAATTCTTGTGTAATGTCTTTTTATCATTCACTTTTAATATAATAATTCAAGGAAATGTTCAACCTTAATTGTTCATTTCTGTATGCACTGTGAAATGCCAAGTGAAAGGAAAGAGAAAAAAGAGAACCAGTGACACGCTGGAGAGAACGCCCGGCATGGTGGGTAATCGCGCCATATGTACGCCACCATTAACTTATGCAAGCGTCGATGAAAGTGGGGGGAGTAATATCAATTAATGGCCCTGAAGTAGGAACCAAATGCCAGGAATAATTCACTAAGTGAAACCCCCACGATATTTGTCCCTGACCATCAATAAGAGTATGCATTAAGTTATCAACTGATGGTCGGTTCTTATTGGGCGAGATTTTGCTCTTGTCGAGGTGTTGAGTCCGTGGTATATCTTTGTTAATGAATTATTTAACTAGATCCTCAATTTCGCCAGTATTTATTTAAATTGATATTAAATAAATAATAAAATGGTTTATGTAACCCTTATTTAAATAATACTAGGCAGAAATGGTTTACATAATTTAATGGTTATTATACATATGATGTACCTGATATCTCTCATATTATGGTTAATATAATAGTATGGTAATAATACATATATGTACTACCCTTATCAAAGAGTAGTTTAATTAAGAATACTAGCTTTGGGAGTTAGTGGTAGGGGTTAAAATCCCTTCTCTTTGAGCAGTAGAGGGGACTTTAACCCCTGACGTCCGGTTTACAAGACCGGCGCTCTGAAGCTGAGCTACTAGTGCATACCCATCCGAGGGCTTTGTTTTCTAGTCATCCTACGAAGGGAGTAACAATTAGGAAGAGGGCGAAGTATAAGACTGAGGCGATTTGGCCGATGATAATGTATGGGTGTTCTACAGGTATTCCGCCAATTCATGTAAGGATAAAAACATTGGCGACAAGGGTTCAGAAGAGGAATTGTGTTAGGGGCCGGAATGTTAGGCCTCGTTGTTTTGATGTATGGAGGATAGGAACAACCATGAGGACGAGGATGGATGCTAGAAGAGCTAGGACTCCTCCTAGTTTGTTTGGAATAGATCGAAGGATGGCATAGGCAAATAAGAAGTATCACTCAGGTTTAATGTGTGGGGGTGTGACTAATGGGTTGGCGGGAGTGAAGTTGTCAGGGTCTCCTAAGAGGTTGGGTGAGAATAGTGCTAGGGAGGTTAGAGCGATTAGTAGTGCTGCGAATCCGAGGAGGTCTTTGTAAGAGAAATAAGGGTGGAATGAAATTTTATCTATGTCTGAGTTTAAGCCCAGGGGGTTATTTGAGCCTGTTTCGTGTAAGAAGATTAGATGAATTAGGGTAACTGCTGCAATAATGAAAGGGAGGAGGAAGTGGAAGGCGAAGAAGCGAGTTAGGGTTGCGTTGTCAACTGAGAAGCCCCCTCAAATTCATTGAACGAGGGTGTTGCCTACGTATGGGACGGCGGAGAGAAGGTTTGTAATTACGGTGGCCCCTCAAAATGACATTTGTCCTCATGGAAGGACGTAGCCTACGAAGGCGGTGCCCATTACTAGGAGGAGAAGGACTACTCCAATGTTTCATGTTTCTTTGTAGAGGTAAGAGCCGTAGTAGAGACCTCGGCCAATGTGAAGGTATAAGCAAATAAAGAAGAAAGAAGCTCCGTTTGCATGGAGGTTTCGGATTAGTCACCCATAGTTTACATCTCGGCAGATGTGGGCAACTGATGAGAAGGCTGTGGCGATGTCTGAGGTATAGTGCATTGCCAGGAAAAGCCCTGTGAGGATTTGGATAATTAAGCAGAGACCGAGGAGGGACCCGAAGTTTCATCAGGCTGAAATATTTGAGGGAGCGGGGAGATCAACTAGTGCGTCGTTAGCAATTTTTAGGAGAGGGTGGGTTTTGCGTAGGCTTGCCATTAAGGTTCTTGTAGTTGAATAACAACAGTGGTTTTTCAAGCCATTGGTCCTGGTTAAAGTCCTGGCAGGAATTATGACTTACGTTATGTCTTTATTTCTATTTGGTTTAGTTCTAGGGTTAGTTGCAGTCGCTTCTAACCCCTCTCCCTACTTTGCTGCTTTGGGGTTGGTAGTGGTAGCTGGGCTAGGTTGTGGGGTGTTAGTTGGGCATGGGGGTTCTTTCTTGTCATTAGTATTGTTTTTGATTTACCTTGGGGGGATGCTAGTTGTGTTTGCTTATTCAGCGGCTTTAGCCGCGGAGCCTTTCCCTGAGACTTTGGGGAGTGGGCCTGTTGTGTTTTCCATGGTGGTTTATATAATGGGAGTGGTTCTGGCTTCTGGGTTGTTCTGAGGGGGGTGATATGAAAGTTCTTGGCTTTCAGTGGAGGAGTTGGGGGAGTTTATGGTGCTTCGAGGGGATGTAGCAGGGGTGGCGTTAATATACTCGGCAGGAGGGGGGATGTTAGTTATTGGGGCGTGGGTGCTATTGTTAACTCTGTTTGTTGTGTTAGAATTAACTCGGGGGTTGAGTCGGGGGACTTTGCGGGCTGTTTAGAGGGTGAAGATTACGGTTGCAAGGGCCAGGGTGAGGAAGAAGAGGGACAGGTATGTTTTGATTATTCCTTGTTGGGCGTTGCTTGTTGTAGTAATAAGAGGTATGTTAAGGGAAGCAATGGCTTTTGGGCCTGTTTTTTCGAGGGAGGTCTGGTCAATCATTTGGCTGGCAATAGCTTGGCCAAGAACAAGGTTGAGTTTAGGGGCAAGTCGGTGGGTGATGTGCGGGAAGAAACCCAGCATGTTAGAAAAGTGATGGGAGGCAAGGTTAGGGGAAGTTTTGAGCTGTTTGCTTGTAAGGGAGGCTAGTTCGAAAGCTAAGAGTAGGCCGAGGATGGTGACGATTAGAGCGGCTAGCTTAAGAAGAGGGGGCATAGATATTACTGGGGTTTTTAGAGGGAGGATGTTTGAGGTAATGAGGAGGCCTGCAATAATGCTTCCTCAGGCTAGACGTTTGATTGGGTTAATTACTGCTTGGTTGTTTTCATTAATGGGTGAAAATGAATTGAATCGGGGATGGCCCATGGAGACGAAGAAGACTACCCGAAGGCTGTAGATTGCCGTAAATGAGGTGGCCAGGAGAGTTAAGGTAAGGGCTCAGGCGTTAAGGTGGGATGTGTTGAGTGCTTCAATGATGGCGTCTTTAGAGAAGAAGCCTGCTAAGAAGGGAGTACCGGTTAGTGCAAGGCTTCCTAGTGTGAGGCAGGAAGAAGTGAAGGGGGTGAGGTGGTGCATTCCTCCCATTTTGCGAATGTCTTGCTCATCATTGAGGCTGTGGATGATAGACCCGGAGCAGAGAAAGAGTATTGCTTTGAAGAAGGCATGGGTACAAATGTGAAGGAAGGCTAGCTGGGGTTGATTAAGGCCAATTGTTACTATTATCAGGCCTAGTTGGCTTGATGTAGAGAAAGCAACGATTTTTTTGATATCATTTTGGGTTAGAGCGCAGGTTGCGGTAAATAGGGTAGTTAGTGCGCCTAGACAAAGGCAAGTTGTGAGGGCTGTTTGGTTGTTTTCTATTAGGGGACTTATTCGGACTAACAAGAAAATACCTGCTACAACCATTGTACTTGAATGCAGTAGGGCAGAGACCGGTGTAGGACCTTCCATCGCAGAAGGTAGCCATGGATGGAGACCAAATTGGGCGGACTTGCCGGTGGCAGCTACAATAAGTCCAATTAGGGGGTAAGTTAAGTCTATATCTTTGGCGGCTGCGAATATTTGTTGTATTTCTCAGGAGTTAAGGTTTATAGCCATTCATGCTATTGCGAAAATCAGTCCGATATCTCCGACTCGGTTGTAAAGTACTGCTTGGAGGGCGGCTGTGTTAGCGTCTGCTCGGCCGTATCATCATCCGATGAGAAGGAAAGACATGATTCCAACGCCTTCTCATCCGATAAAGAGTTGGAATATGTTATTGGCTGTAACCAGAATAATTATTGCGATTAGGAATACAAGGAGGTACTTGAAGAATCGATTTATTTGAGGATCGGCGTGCATGTACCATGAGGCAAATTCTAGGATTGATCATGTCACGTAAAGGGCGATGGGTGTAAAGATAATTGAGTAGTGGTCGAATTTAAAGCTGATGTTGACGTCGAAGGTAAGGGTGTTTATTCAGGTTCAGTTGGTAATAATGGCTTCTGCCCCTTCATTAAGGAAAAGTGAGAGCGGAAGGAGGCTTACAAAGAATGCCAATTTAACCGCTGTTTTAACATGGGTAAGGGCTCAGTCGGGTGCTTGTGGGCGTGGGGTTAAGGTTGAAATGGCGGGTAAAACCAGAAGTGTAAAGATGACAATTAAGCTTGAGGTTATTATAAGAGAGGTGGGGTGCATAGCTGCTACTTGGATTTGCACCAAGAGTTTTTGGTTCCTAAGACCAACGGATGAGCTGTTATCCTTTAGGAGCGGGGCCGAGGGAGCCCAGGGGTCCAACCAAGGTGGCGAAGATTAGCAGTCTTCGTTGCTAGCGAGCCTCTCTCGGTGGATAAGAGGATTTCAACCTTTGTTTTCAGAATCACAATCTGACGTTTTCATTAAACTATATCTACAAGCTGTCCACCCTCAGATTAGCTCTGGTTTGAGAACAAGGAGGAGTAGGGGAATAAGGTGGAGTGCAATTAAGAGGTGTTCGCGGGAGTGAGAAGGGTCTAGTGCCAGGATGTGGGCAGGGAGGGGACCTCGTTGTGTCATAAGGAATATGTAAAGGGAGTAGCCGGCAGTAATCAGTGTTCCAACGCCTGTTAATAGTAAAGTTCATCATGATCAGTTTAGGAGGGAGGAAATGATCATTAATTCTCCTATGAGATTTGGCAGGGGTGGTAGAGCAAGGTTGGCAAGGGTTCCAATGAATCACCAGGTGGCTATTAGAGGAAGGGCTATTTGCAGTCCTCGTGCTAGGACTATCGTCCGGCTGTGTGTTCGTTCGTAGTTTGTGTTTGCTAAGCAGAAGAGGGCGGAAGATGTTAGTCCGTGGGCAATTATTAGGATAATTGCTCCTGTAAATCCTCAGGGGGTTTGGATTAGAATGCCTCCTACTACTAGGCCCATGTGGCTAACTGAGGAGTAGGCAATGAGGGACTTGAGGTCTGTTTGGCGGAGGCAAATTGAGCCAGTTATGATAATTCCCCATAGTGCGAAGATAATAAAGGGGTAGCTGAGTTCTTTAGTCAGGGGTTCTAGCACTACTAGAATTCGCATCATTCCATATCCCCCTAGTTTTAGGAGTACTGCAGCTAGAACTATTGAGCCAGCCACTGGGGCTTCTACGTGGGCTTTTGGTAGCCAGAGGTGGACGCCGTAAAGGGGCATTTTTACTAGGAAGGCAATAAGACAAGCCATTCATCATAGTTTGTCTGCGTAGGTTGTTAGGGGGAAGGGGTTGGAGAATTGGAGGGTTAAGAGGGAGAGTGTGCCTGTTGAATTTTGGAGAAGGAGAAGGGCTACTAAGAGGGGGAGAGAGCCTGCCAAAGTATAGAAGAGAAAATAGGTACCTGCGTTAAGTCGTTCTGTCTGGTTGCCTCATCGTGTGATTAAAAATAAGGTGGGAATTAGGGTTGCTTCAAACATAACATAAAACATAATTACCTCAGTTGCGCCGAAGGCTATAATTAGGAAGATTTGGAGGGATGTGAGGAGGGTAATATAGGTGCGTTGGCGATTAATGGGCTCAAGGGCTGTATGATTTTGGCTGGCTAAAATTATTAGTGGGAGGAGTCAGCATGTGAGAACTAGAAGGGGGGTTGATAAAGGATCGGTTGCTATGTACGGACTTAGGTTGGATCACCCGGTTTCTGACAGGTTCTTTAGTCACGTGAGGCTGGCTACAGCAATGACCAGGCTGTGAAGCAGTGTTGTGGGTCAGAGTCATTTGGCTGGGGCGAGCCAAGTGGTGGGGACGAGCATAAGTGTTGGAATTAAGATTTTTAGCATTGTAGGAGGTTAAGGCTTTGGAGGTGGTCGGTTCCATGGGTCCGGGCAGTGGCTACTAGGAGGGCTAAGCCTGCGCTAGCTTCGCAGGCTGAAAATGCCAGGAGAATCATAGGTGAAGCTGAAAAGTTAGTAGCACCAAGCTGAAGAGTTCACAGGGACAAAGCGATGAATAGTGAAAGTATCATTCCCTCTAAACAGAGGAGGGCGGAGAGGAGATGGGTTCGGTGGAACGCTAGTCCTATTAGTCCTAATACAAAGGCTGAGGAAAAGGTGAAGTGAACGGGGGTCATTAGATCATCATGGACTTGAACCACAAGCTTTTGAGCCGAAATCAAATGTTTTTTTTAAACTAACGACCTATTCAGCTCATTCTAGTCCTCCTTGAAGTCATTCATAAATGAGGCCGAGGGTAAGAATTACTAGAACGGCAGAGGCTCAGAGGAAGGTTAATAAGGGGGTCGAGAGTTGATCACCTCATGGGATGGGAAGAAGAAGGGCAATCTCAAGGTCAAAAAGCAAGAATAGAATGGCAACTAGAAAAAATCGTAGGGAAAACGGGAGGCGAGCAGACCCAAGGGGGTCAAAGCCGCATTCGTAGGGGGACAGCTTTTCGTGATCAGGGGTTATTTGGGGGAGTCAAAATGATACAACAGCCAGGACTGCTGATAAAATTGCAGTAATAGCGATAATAGTTGTGACTAAATTCATTATCTATCCTTGGATTTGAACCAAGACCGGGTGATTGGAAGTCACTTATACTTTGCTTTGATACTAGATAGATTATGAGCCTCATCAGTAGATTGAGATGTAAAGGAATAATCAGACGACGTCTACGAAGTGTCAGTATCAGGCTGCTGCTTCGAATCCAAAGTGGTGTTCAGATGTAAAGTGGTATTGGATTTGTCGAAGGAGGCAGACGGCGAGGAAGGTTGATCCAATAATAACGTGGAGTCCATGGAATCCAGTGGCTACAAAGAATGTTGAGCCGTACACCCCATCTGCGATTGTAAAGGGGGCTTCATAGTATTCCATTCCTTGAAGGAAAGTGAAGTAAAACCCAAGAAGAATAGTAAGGAAAAGTGATTGGATTGCTTGTTTACGTTCCCCTTCTATAATGCTGTGGTGAGCTCAGGTAACTGTTACTCCGGAGGCGAGAAGTACGGCGGTATTGAGAAGTGGGACTTCGAAGGGGTCCAGGGTTGTAATGCCTGTTGGAGGTCAGCACCCCCCAAGTTCAGGGGTAGGGGCTAAGCTAGAGTGGTAGAAGGCTCAGAAGAACCCTAGGAAGAAGAAGACTTCTGAGGTAATGAAAAGGATTATTCCATATCGGAGGCCTTTTTGTACGGGTGGTGTGTGGTGGCCTTGGAATGTGCCTTCTCGAACGATGTCTCGTCATCATTGATATATTGTTAAGAGAAGAAGGGCTGTTCCAAGTCCTATAAGTGTTGTGGAATTAAAGTGGAATCAAATTGCGAGACCTGATGTCATTAATAGGGCAGCAACTGCCCCTGTAAGCGGTCAAGGGCTGGGGTCGACTATGTGGTATGCGTGTGCTTGGTGGGCCATTAGACGTTTTCTTGTAGGTAGAGGGAGAGTAGGAGGACGAATACGTAGGCCTGAATCATGGCTACGGCTACTTCTAGAAGAGTTAGGAGAAATAAGAGGGTTGCTGTAAGAATTGCAACTGTAGGCATTAAGGGAAGAAGGACGAAAGCTGCGGTTGCAATTAGTTGAATTAGTAGGTGACCTGCCGTTAGGTTGGCAGTCAGTCGTACGCCTAGGGCAAGAGGCCGAATGAACAGGCTAATTGTTTCGATAATAATTAGGACTGGGATTAGGGGTGTTGGGGTTCCTTCAGGGAGGAGGTGTCCTAGGGCAATAGTTGGTTGATTTCGCATCCCAATAATAACTGTTGCTAGTCACAGAGGGACAGCTAGTCCTATGTTGAGGGAAAGTTGTGTAGTGGGGGTAAAGGTGTAGGGAAGAAGCCCAAGCATGTTGATTGTAATTAGGAAAAGCATCAGTGATGCTAGAAGCAGGGCTCATTTGTGGCCCCCCGGACTAAGGGGTAGGAGGAGCTGTTGTGTAAATCGGTTAATAAATCAGCCTTGAAGAGTTAAGAGGCGGTTGTTTAGTCACCGACTTGATGGCGTGGGGTAAAGGACTCAGGGGAGAGCAATGGCTAGGGCCATAAGGGGAATTCCCAGATATGTGGGGCTCATAAATTGGTCGAAGAAGCTTAGTGTCATGGTCAGGTTCAGGGCTCTGTTTTTGGTTTCTCTGTGCTTTGAAGGGTTGGTTCGTTTGGGAAGGTGTGGGCTATAACTTTAGGGGGTAAAATAGTTAGGAAGACTAGTCAGGAGAAGACTAGAATAGCAAATCAAGGTGCAGGGTTGAGTTGGGGCATGTCACTAAGGGTGGTTGGGAGTCACCAATCTTTAGCTTAAAAGGCTAACGCTGTATCCCTGTTTAGCTTCTTAGCGAGGCGTCTTCGAGTATTAGTGATGATCAGTTTTCAAAGTGTTCGAGAGGAACTGCTTCAACTACAATAGGCATAAAGCTGTGGTTTGCACCACAAATTTCAGAACATTGACCATAGAAAACTCCTGGTCGGGATGCGATAAAGGCTGTTTGGTTTAGTCGTCCAGGGACTGCGTCCATTTTTACTCCTAGGGCTGGGACAGCTCATGAGTGCAGGACATCTTCTGCAGATACTAAAACTCGAATTGGTGATTCTACGGGGATTACCATTCGGTGATCTGCTTCTAGTAGACGGAATTGTCCGGGGGTTAGGTCTTGTGTAGGGATTATGTATGAGTCAAATCCTAGGTCTTCGTAGTCAGTGTATTCGTAGCTTCAGTATCATTGGTGTCCCATGGCTTTAATTGTAAGGTGGGGGTCATTAATTTCATCCATTAGGTAAAGAATTCGTAGGGAGGGAAGGGCAATTAGGATAAGAATAATTGCTGGTAGAATTGTTCAAATAATCTCGATTTCTTGAGAATCTAGAATGTATTTGTTAGTGAGTTTCGTAGAGACCATTGCAACAATAATGTAAAGTACTAGTGTACTAATTAAGAATACAATTATTAGGGCGTGATCGTGGAAGTGGAGAAGTTCTTCTATGACAGGTGAAGCTGCATCTTGAAATCCTAGTTGTGAGGGATGTGCCATTAGGTAAACAAGACACGCGGGGGTTTAACCCACAATTCTGCCTTGACAAAGCAGTGTAATGACTGTTTTACTAGTGTCTTATAAAGAAAGTGACAGAGTGGCTATGTGGTTGGCTTGAAACCAGCCTACGGGGGTTCAATTCCTCCCTTTCTCGAATTAGTGTGCTTGGACTTGGACGAATGCTGGTTCCTCGAATGTGTGGTATGGGGGAGGGCAGCCGTGCAGTCATTCCACGTTAGTCATTGTTAGTTCGACTGAGAGAACTTCACGTTTTGCAGCAAAGGCTTCCCAAATAATGAATAGGAACATAATTACTGCTACAAGGGAGATTAAGGACCCAATAGAAGACACTGTGTTTCACAGAGTGTAGGCATCTGGGTAGTCTGAGTATCGGCGAGGCATTCCGGCGAGACCAAGGAAATGTTGGGGGAAGAAGGTTAGGTTTACACCTACGAACATGATGCCGAAGTGGATTTTAGTTCAAGTGCTGTGAAGGGTGTATCCTGAGAATAGGGGGAATCAGTGAACGAAAGCCGCAACAATGGCGAATACGGCTCCCATAGAGAGTACGTAGTGGAAGTGTGCAACTACATAATATGTGTCATGTAGGACAATGTCTAGGGAAGAATTGGCCAGAACGATTCCTGTGAGTCCTCCAACTGTAAATAAGAAGATGAAGCCTAGGGCTCAAAGGAGAGGGGTTTCTCATTTGATTGCCCCACCGTGAAGGGTGGCTAGTCAGCTAAAGACTTTTACCCCAGTTGGGATGGCGATGATTATTGTGGCAGAAGTGAAGTAGGCACGAGTGTCTACGTCCATTCCTACTGTAAACATGTGGTGAGCTCAAACAATGAAGCCTAGGAGGCCGATTGCCATCATAGCTCAGACCATACCCATGTAACCGAAAGGTTCTTTTTTACCTGAGTAGTATGCTACAATGTGTGAGATTATTCCAAATCCTGGTAGAATAAGAATGTAGACTTCCGGGTGGCCAAAGAATCAAAACAGGTGTTGATAAAGAATGGGATCTCCTCCCCCTGCTGGGTCGAAGAATGTAGTATTTAAGTTTCGATCTGTAAGAAGCATTGTAATCCCAGCGGCTAAGACGGGTAGGGAAAGAAGAAGTAGGACAGCTGTAATTAGAACGGCCCATACGAACAGAGGCGTTTGGTACTGGGAAATAGCGGGAGGTTTCATGTTAATAATAGTTGTAATGAAGTTAATTGCCCCAAGAATTGAGGAAATTCCAGCTAAATGTAAAGAGAAAATAGTTAGGTCTACTGATGCCCCAGCGTGTGCCAGATTACCAGCTAATGGAGGGTAGACTGTTCACCCGGTTCCCGCTCCGGCTTCTACTCCAGAGGAGGCTAAGAGAAGTAAGAAAGAAGGGGGGAGGAGTCAGAAGCTCATGTTGTTCATTCGTGGGAATGCCATGTCAGGAGCTCCAATCATTAGGGGGATCAGTCAGTTTCCGAAGCCTCCAATCATAATTGGCATTACTATAAAGAAAATTATTACGAATGCATGGGCGGTAACAATGACGTTATAAATCTGGTCATCTCCAAGGAGGGCGCCTGGTTGGCTAAGTTCTGCTCGAATTAGTAGGCTTAAAGCTGTTCCTACCATTCCGGCTCAAGCACCAAATACTAAATAAAGGGTGCCGATGTCTTTGTGATTGGTCGAAAAGAGTCAACGTGTGGTTGCCAC